TATAGTATGTAATACTATATATTGCGCAAATTTTTTAATTTTACTCAAAAAAACTTTATTGATTATTCCAGTGTCGTAGACAAATATTTTACCTCAGTTTTGGGGGTTGGCCAAGGTAAAAAACGTGTTGATTAGATTTGTTAAGGGGGTAGGGGGGTTAACCTAAAGGATGAAAAATTAGTTCGTGTTCAAAATCTTAAATATTGATAATTCAAGCTCCGGGGGAAAAATATAAAAATACGTTATCAATAAAACTCTTAGAAATTATTGAATATGTCTTTTAATCATTCATATAATTTACTCATTCTATTTGGTCCAGATAAAACAATTGCATGTTATGTTCAGCTTTAGATCGTGTAGTACCAGACATATTACCGTAATGTTGGTTGACCACACAGAAAAATAAAAAACTACCAGATGTGCTTAGAGGAGGCTGAGGGATCATGGGCTGATTAGTTATTAAGCAGCCGCCAGGTACCCGTTCGATCCAATTGATGAATGAATCTTCGAGTCGTGCCCATAGATTTTAACCAGTGGCGCCTCAAGGGAAGTAAGGCACTCTACAATAAAAGTCCTCAGATCTGGTCATCGTATCGTCAGGAGCGGGTTGGTGGTTTCTCGCCCTAAGTGTTTGACTGACACTCCGAAGAGTACTAAATAATAGTCGTGGGGCAGATAGTTGGATGTACGATAGGCATAATATGTTGCCACGTTACTCGTACATTAGGAAAACCAGGACAAGAGGTAGTTTGATTCCAAGAATTTTGGCTTTGGGTGCCAGCGGTGGGGGTGAAAATCCTCCCCTCTTGAATGATATTTTTTAATACAAAAATTTTTATGTTTTTTTTGATAAAATAAAGCAATAGAAAATTCGAGTTGATAGCCTTTGTGAAAAGAGGTAGAGGGCGGTCAAAAAAATAAGCGTAGGAGCTTTTTTAATATTTTCGGTAGGGGGTAGTAGGGAGGGAGTGGCAGTTTACTGATTTTAAGTAGTACTTGGTTAGGAGTGGGTATGCCTGGGATCGTAGGCATAGCCCGGTAAATTTTATAATACCTTGAGAAGATTCTTAGTCTTCGGTTTTCGACTTACAAGGTCGATGTTTTAATTAAACTATCATGGTATCATTTCATTATTTTATTTTCTAAGATTCCGATTATTGGAATAATAATAATGAAAAGTGAAAAATAAAGGATAGAAGAAATTTGTCCGATTTCAATAAACGGTGGTTCAACTGGTTGTCCGCCAATTCATGTTAGGATTATGGTATTAGCTACTAGAATTCAGAATATAATTTGTGTTAATGGACGAAATATTATGCTTCGTTGTTTAGATGTATGAAGTATTGGGATTAATATTAGAATAAGAATTGATATAAGCAAGGCAATTACTCCCCCTAGTTTATTTGGAATAGAGCGTAGGATAGCATAAGCAAATAAGAAATATCATTCTGGTTGAATGTGTGGTGGGGTAATTAATGGGTTTGCTGGTGAAAAGTTCTCAGGATCTCCTAGTAGATTTGGAGAAAAAAGAGATAGAAACATTAGTAAAATAAATATTAGTAGAAAACCTAGAGCATCTTTATAAGAGAAATATGGGTGGAATGAGATTTTATCTTGGTTTGAAGCTATTCCTGTTGGGTTATTGGATCCTGTTTCATGAAGAAATAGGAGATGAATAATACTTGTTCCTGCAATTAGAAATGGAAATAAGAAATGGAAGGCAAAGAATCGGGTTAAGGTAGCCTTGTCAACTGAAAACCCCCCTCAGATTCATTGAACTAGAGTATCTCCTATATAGGGAATTGCTGAAAGTAAATTAGTAATTACTGTTGCCCCCCAAAATGATATTTGTCCCCATGGAAGAACATATCCTACAAAAGCTGTTGCTATAACTAGAAATAGTAAAATTACTCCAATGTTTCATGTTTCTTTGAACATATATGAGCCGTAATATATTCCTCGACCAATATGAAGAAAGATACAGATAAAAAAGAATGAAGCGCCATTTGCGTGAATATTCCGTATAAGTCAGCCATAATTTACATCTCGGCAAATGTGAGCCACGGATGAGAATGCTGATGATGTATCTGCTGTATAATGTATAGCTAAAAATAATCCTGTTAAGATTTGTGTAATTAAGCATAATCCTAATAGAGATCCAAAATTTCATCAATAGGAGATATTTGATGGGGTTGGTAGATCAATAAATGAGTTATTAATAATTTTTATTAAAGGGTGAGTCTTTCGTATGATGTGGGCCATTAGTTTTTATAGTTGAATACAACATTGATTTTTCAGGTCAAGGGTTTCAGTTAAACTCTGAATAAAAATAATGTATTTTGGTTTTTTAGTAATAATTGGTATAATAATTGGTATAATTGCAGTTGCATCTAATCCTTCACCCTATTTTGCGGCTTTTGGGTTAGTTTTAGCTGCCATTTGTGGTTGTTGCATGTTAGTAGAGGCAGGTGTTTCTTTTTTATCATTAATTTTACTTTTAATTTATTTAGGTGGAATGTTAGTTGTTTTTGCATATTCTGCTTCTTTAGCAGCTGAGCCGTATCCTGAGGCATGAGGAAATATTTCTGTTTTATTTCATGTTTGTTTCTATATTTTTTCTTTAACTCTTTTAGGATATTATTTCAATTTAAGTTTTTCTGTAGATTTTTTATTTTTTAGTGATATAGATTTAGATTCTACTGGGTATGATTATGGAGGGGTTGGTTTAATATATACATTTGGTTGAGGGTTTTTGGTAGCATCTGGTTGAGTACTTTTCTTAACCTTATTTGTTGTATTGGAGGTTACTCGTGGTTTATCTCGAGGGTCTTTACGTGCAGTAAGATGCTAATATAATTATAAGTAGTATAGAAATTAAGAAGAGGGTTATATAAGTTTTTATTAAACCTGATTGACAGTTACTGATGGCTTTGATAGGGGGCAGAAATTGGGCTGTTATATATTTTGGTCCTGTTTTTTCATATCATGTTATATCAGTGATATGGGTTGAGATATTTTGACCTAATGAAAGATTTATATTTGGTAAAATACGGTGAATTACTGTGGGATAGAATGCTAAATTATTAGAAAAAGAGTGTATGTTTTGTTTTGTTATAATTTTTGATAGGTCTAATGCTAATAGAAGTCCTATAATTGTTACTAGGAGTGCGGCTATTTTAGAGAAAAGTGGTATAGTAAGAAGTTGTTCTTTTATGGGAGATGCAGAGTTAATAATTAGTAGTCCTGCAATTATACTTCCTCAAGCTAAACGTATAATGGGGTTAATTAATAAGTTATTATTTCCATTGATTGGTTGAATAGGAAGCGATTCTGGGTGTTTTATTTGAACATAGAAAATAATTCGAAAACTATAAACTATTGTAATGGAGGTTGCAAGTAATGTAAGAGTTAAAGCTCATGAATTTAAATAGGATGTATTTATTGATTCAATAATTGCATCCTTAGAAAAAAATCCGGCTAAAAATGGAGTTCCTACTAGGGCTAGGCTACCAATTGTTAAACAGGATGTTGTAATGGGAATAGAGTTTTGTAGTCCGCCCATTTTTCGGATGTCTTGTTCATCATTTAGGTTGTGAATAATTGAGCCTGAGCATAAGAATAGTATTGCTTTAAAAAAGGCATGTGTTGAAATATGGAAAAATGCCAGTTGGGGTTGGTTTAGGCCAATTGTTACTATTATTAAACCTAATTGGCTAGATGTTGAGAATGCAATAATTTTTTTGATATCATTTTGTGTTAGGGCACAAATTGCTGTAAATATAGTAGTTAGAGCACCTAAACATAAACAGGTTGTTAAAGCAAGTTTATTTTGTTCAATAAGTGGTTGAAATCGAATTAGGATAAAAATTCCTGCTACAACTATTGTACTTGAGTGTAGAAGAGCTGATACGGGTGTTGGTCCTTCTATAGCAGCAGGAAGTCAAGGGTGTAGTCCAAATTGGGCAGATTTCCCAGTTGCGGCCAAGATTAATCCTAAAATAGGTAATATTGATTCTTTATCATAGGTTGTAAATATTTGTTGAAGTTCTCATGAGTTAGAATTTATTGATAATCAGGCTATGCTAATAATAAGTCCAATATCACCTACACGGTTATATACTACTGCTTGAATAGCAGCTGTGTTAGCGTCTGATCGACCATATCATCACCCGATTAATAAAAAGGACATGATTCCAACGCCTTCCCAACCAATAAATAATTGAAATATATTGTTTGCGGTAATTAAAATTAATATAGCAAATAAAAATACTAGTAAATATTTAAAAAATCGAGAAATATTGGGATCATGATGTATATATCAAATTGAAAATTCTAGAATTGATCAAGTTACAAATAATGCAATTGGGAGAAATACAAGGGAGTACTGGTCTAGTTTAATGCTTGATGTAATATTAAAATTGTAAATGAATATTCAGTTAAAGTTAGTTGTTGTTGATTCTAATCCTACATTTAAAAAAATTATTATTGGCAATAAACTAGATATAAAAGCATATTTAACAGAAGATTTAACAAAGTTTGGTCAATTTTCTTTTTTTAGAAAGAGGGGAATAGTTAGTAATGTCAAAGTCAGAATGAAAGAGGAGTTAAATAATAAATTTAGGTCCATTACTTTTACTTGGGGTTGCACCAAGAATTTTTGATACCTAAAACCAATGGATAACTATTATCCTTTAAAAGTTGAGTAGACTGTGGATTTTAACTACAGATTAAGATATTAGCAGTTTCTCTTGTTTCTTTAACTCTTCTCGGTTTATTGAAAGATTTTAACTCTCATGATTAGACTCACAATCTAATATTTTGTTTAAATTAAATAAACATGTAAAGTTCCCGGAGACAAGCTCAGGTTTAAGAATTATTAATAGTATTGGAAGCATATGAAGTGATATAAGGCAATGTTCTCGGGTATAGTTAGGGGATATTTTATTAAGATGGGCTGGTGTGGGTCCACGTTGAGTTATTTGATATATATATAAGGTATAAGTTGCAGTAATTAGAGTTCCTAGGCCTGTAAATAAAATTGTTCATTTTGATCAGTTGAAGAGTGAGACTATAATAGTTAATTCACCTCACAGGTTAATAGATGGTGGAAGCGCTATGTTTGATAAATTAACTATTAGTCATCATATTCCCATTAGTGGAAGAATTGTTTGTATTCCTCGAACCAGAAGGAGTGTTCGGCTATGTGAACGTTCATAATTTATGTTAGCTAAACAAAATAGGGCTGATGAAATTAGTCCGTGTGAAATTATTAAAATTACTGCTCCTGTAAGGCTTCATGGGGTTTGAATAATTGCGGCTGAAATGACAAGTCCCATGTGACTAACAGATGAGTAGGCGATTAGTGATTTTAAGTCTGTTTGTCGTATACAAATTAAACTGGTTATAATTACACCTCATAGTGCTAGAATTATAAATGGGTAGTATAATTCCTTTTGTGGTGTTAGCAATATAGTAATACGAATGATTCCATATCCCCCTAGTTTAAGAAGAACTGCTGCTAGGATTATTGATCCGGCAATTGGTGCTTCTACATGAGCCTTAGGAAGTCATAAATGGACCCCATAAAGGGGTATTTTTACTATAAAGGCGAGTAGGCATGAAAATCACAAGAATTTATTAGTATATATAAATAGATATGGGGGTTTTATTGTTTCTAAAAGGTATAAAGACAGAGACCCTAAACTATTTTGTAGTGCTAGTAGTGCAATGAGAAGTGGTAATGAGCCGGCTAGTGTATAAAAAAGAAAATATGTTCCGGCGCTTAATCGTTCTGATTGATTCCCCCATCGTGTAATAATAATTAGTGTAGGGATAAGTGTGGTTTCGAAAGCAATATAAAATAGAATTAATTCTGTTGAAGTAAATGCTAAAATAAGAGAAATTTGTAAAATAAGAAATATAGAAATATATATTCGTTGACGGGTTTGAGGGTTTTCTTTTAAGTGTTTTTGGCTTGCTAAAATTATTAATGGGAGAAGTCAGCATGTTAAGATTAATAATGGAGATGAGATAAAATCTAGGCCGAGAAACTTGTTAGTTTGGAGTATAATTTCTAATGGTAAATTAAATATTATTAGGCTAATGAAGGCAATGATTATTGAGTTGACAATTGTATGTGTTCAAAGTCATTTTTGGTTTGTACATCATACTGTTAAAATTAATATTATTGTTGGTATAATAATTTTTAGCATTGTAAAAGATTTAAGTTTTTTAAGTGGTCTGTTCCATGTGTTCGTGTTGCTGCTACTATTAATGCTAGGCCTGCGCTAGCTTCACATGCTGAGAATGTTAATAAAAATATTGGAAGTGGAAAAATAGATGTTGATATAAGTTGATTAGATCAGATAGAAATAATAATAAAAAGTGAAAGTATTATTCCCTCTAAGCAGATAAGTGTAGATAAAAAATGGGTTCGGTGAAGTATTAGTCCAATTGAGCTTATAATAAAAGCAGCCATAAGTGTAAAAATAGTTGGTGACATTAGACGCTTTTGGGGTTAAACCAAAATTTATTAAGTCGAAATTAATATTCTTAATTAGATTAAGTGTCTATTCAGCTCAGTCTAAGCCTCCTTGGATTCATTCATAAATTAAACCTACAGTCAATAAAGCTAGAATTAAAGTTGCTCATGTTAGAGTGTTTGTTGGGTTTAGTTGTAATGCTCACGGGGTTGGAAGAAGGAGGCCAATTTCTAAATCAAATAGTAAAAATAGAATAGCTACTAGAAAAAATCGAATGGAAAATGGTAGGCGGGCTGAACCTCATGGGTCAAATCCGCATTCGTATGGTGAAAGTTTTTCTGTGTCTGGGTTAGATATTGGAATTCAAAACCCAACTATAATAAGAATTAAAGATAACATAGAGGAAAATATAAATATTAATATTAATAAGTTCATTATCTTTCCTTAGGTTTAAACTAAGATTAAATGATTGGAAGTCATAAGTATTAATTATACTAAAAAGATATGATCCTCATCAGTAGATTGAGACGTAAAGGAATAATCAAACAACATCAACAAAATGTCAATATCAGGCAGCTGCTTCAAATCCAAAATGATGGTTAGATGTAAAGTGGTAGTTAATTTGACGAAATAGGCAAACAGATAGGAATAATGATCCAATAATAACGTGAAGGCCGTGGAAGCCAGTTGCTACAAAGAATGTTGATCCGTAAACTCCATCAGCAATAGTAAATGGGGCTTCATAGTACTCTATTGCTTGAAGAAGAGTAAAGTATAAACCTAATAAAACTGTTAATGCTAGTGATTGAATAGCTTCTTTTCGGTCATTTTGCATGATGCTATGATGTGCTCAAGTTACTGTAACCCCAGAGGCTAATAATACGGCTGTATTTAATAGAGGGACTTCAAATGGGTCTAATGGGGTGATTCCGGTTGGAGGTCAACATTCTCCTAATTCTGGTGTCGGTGCTAGGCTAGAATTATAAAAAGCTCAAAAGAATCCTAAAAAAAAGAATACTTCAGATGTAATAAATAAAATTATACCATATCGTAATCCTTTTTGAACTGGTAATGTATGATGCCCTTGAAATGTTCCTTCTCGAATAATATCTCGTCATCATTGAACTATTGTTAGTAGTGTAATTATTAATCCTAATATTATTAATACTATTGATCCAAAATGAAATCATATTGCTAAACCTGATGTTAATAGTAGTGCAGCGATTGCCCCTGTAAGTGGTCATGGGCTTGGGTCAACTATGTGATAAGCGTGAGCTTGGTGTGCCATTATGTGTTTTCTTGAAGATAAAGACTTAAAAGAAGGACAAATACATAAGCTTGAATTATTGCTACGGCAATTTCTAAAAGAGTTAAAAGAAATAATACAACAGCAGTAATAATAGCTGTTGTTGGTATTATAGGTATTAAAACAAATACTGCTGTAGAGATAAGTTGAATAAGAAGGTGGCCAGCTGTAAGGTTAGCAGTAAGACGAACGCCTAAAGCTAATGGGCGGATAAATAAGCTACTTGTCTCAATAATAATTAAAATTGGAATTAGTAGTGTTGGGGTGCCTTCAGGAAGTAAGTGTCCTAGTGCTGCAGTTGGTTGGTTTCGTAAGCCAATTAGTACTGTAGCTAGTCAGAATGGAACAGCTAATCCTAAATTTAGTGAAAGTTGAGTTGTTGGGGTAAAAGTATAAGGTAGTAACCCTAATAAATTTATTGTAATTAAAAAGATTATTAGGGAAGTCAATGGTAAAGCTCATTTATATCCCTTAATGCTGAGAGGAAGTATTAGTTGCTTTGTAAATGAAGCTAAGAATCACGCTTGCAGGGTGGTAAGGCGGTTATTTAATCATCGATCTGTTGGTGAAGCATATAATAGTCATGGAATAGTTATTGCTAGTAAAATTAATGGAATACCTAACATAGTTGGGCTTATGAATTGGTCAAAAAAGCTTAGGTTCATGGTCAACTTCAAGATTGTGGTTTTATTTTTTTTACATTTTGTATATTAGGGTCATTATTATATTTAAAGTTATTAGTTTTAGATATTAAAATAAATAGATAAATAAATCAAGACATGATTAGGATTGCAAATGAGGGGCCAGGGTTTAGTTGTGGCATATCATTAAGGGTGGTTGGAAGTCACCGAAGTATAGCTTAAAAGGCTATTGCTTTATCCGTGAAAGCTTCTTAATGTATTCTTGTATTGAAGAGGATCAATTTTGGAAGTGTCCTAATGGTGTGGTTTCAACTACAATTGGTATAAAGCTGTGGTTTGCTCCGCAAATTTCTGAGCATTGACCGTAGAAAACACCTGGTCGGGAGGCAATAAAAGTTGTTTGATTTAGTCGCCCTGGAATAGCATCTGTTTTAATTCCTATCGACGGCATAGCTCATGAGTGAAGGACATCTTCCGCTGAGATTAATATTCGAATTGGAGATTCTATAGGTACAACTATTCGGTTATCTACTTCCAGAAGCCGAAATTCCCCCGGATTTAAGTTTTGTGTAGGAAGTATATATGAGTCAAACACTAAATCATCATAGTTTGTGTATTCATAACTTCAATATCATTGATGTCCAATTGCTTTAACAGTTAAGTGCGGGTCATTAATTTCATCTATTAAATATAAAATTCGTAGTGAAGGTAAGGCAATTACAATTAAAATAATGGCTGGTATAATAGTTCATACTATTTCAATTTCTTGTGCATCTATAGCATTAGTGTTAGTTAGTTTTGTGGTTATTATTACTGTAATAATGTAAAGGACTAAGGTGCTAATTAAGAACACGGCCATTAATGCATGATCGTGAAAATGAAGTAGCTCTTCCATAATTGGTGAGGCTGCGTCTTGAAAACCTAATTGTGATGGATGTGCCATTAAAGATATACAAGATTTTAACTAGTAATAACCCCTTGACAAGGAATTGTAATGGTTTTACTAATATCTCAAGAAAGTGACAGATTGGTTTGTGGTTAACTTGAAATTAATTTAAGGGGGTTCAATTCCCTCCTTTCTTGTTAAATTCGTGATTGCACAAAAGATGGTTCTTCAAATGTATGATAAGGGGGAGGGCAATTATGTAGTCACTCGATATTAGTTGATGTTAATTCAGTTGATAAGACTTCTCGTTTTGATGCAAAAGCTTCTCAAATAATAAATATTATTATAATTACTGCAACAAGAGAAATAAGTGAACCAATTGATGAAACAGTATTTCATAGTGTATATGCATCAGGGTAATCTGAATATCGTCGTGGTATTCCGGCTAATCCTAAAAAATGTTGTGGGAAGAAAGTTAAGTTTACACCAATGAATATAACTCCAAAATGAATTTTTGATCAAGTTGAGTGAAGTGTATATCCTGAAAATAGCGGAAATCAGTGTACAAATCCTCCTATAATAGCAAATACAGCACCTATTGATAGAACATAGTGGAAGTGGGCTACTACGTAATATGTATCATGTAGAACAATATCTAAAGATGAATTAGCTAGCACAATTCCTGTAAGACCTCCTACTGTAAATAGAAAAATAAAACCTAAAGCTCATAGCATTGCTGCGTCTCATTTAATTGCTCCGCCGTGTATAGTTGCTAATCAGCTAAATACTTTTACACCGGTTGGAATAGCAATAATTATTGTAGCGGATGTAAAATATGCTCGTGTATCAACATTTAAATCTACTGTAAATATATGATGTGCTCATACAATAAATCCTAGAAGTCCGATAGATATTATAGCTCATACTATTCCTATATAACCAAATGGTTCTTTTTTTGCAGAATAATAAGTTACAATATGTGAAATTATTCCAAATCCTGGTAAAATTAAGATATACACTTCTGGGTGCCCAAAAAATCAAAATAGGTGTTGATAAAGTACAGGGTCACCTCCTCCAGCAGGATCAAAGAATGTTGTGTTTAAGTTTCGATCTGTCAGCAGTATTGTAATTCCTGCTGCTAAAACCGGAAGAGAAAGTAATAGAAGAACTGCTGTAATTAATACTGATCAAACAAATAAAGGAGTTTGATATTGTGATATTGATGCGGGTTTTATATTAATTGAGGTTGTAATAAAATTAATCGCACCTAGGATAGATGAAACACCCGGTAAATGAAGTGAAAAAATTGTTAAATCGACTGAGGCCCCAGCATGGGCTAGGTTGCCTGCAAGTGGGGGGTATACAGTTCACCCCGTTCCAGCTCCTGCTTCAACTCCAGAGGATGCTAATAGAAGGAGGAACGAAGGAGGAAGAAGCCAAAAGCTTATATTGTTTATACGGGGGAAGGCTATATCTGGTGCACCAATTATTAATGGTACTAATCAGTTTCCGAATCCGCCAATTATTACAGGTATTACTATAAAAAAAATTATTACAAATGCGTGTGCTGTTACAATAACATTATAGATTTGATCATCCCCTAGTAGGGCTCCTGGTTGGCTTAGTTCTGCTCGGATTAGAAGGCTTAATGCAGTGCCAACTATTCCGGCTCAAGCACCAAATACTAAATAAAGGGTGCCAATATCTTTATGATTTGTAGAAAATAGTCATCGAGTAATTATCACAGGTAAAATGGCCGAATAGGTGTAGAGTTGTAGCCTCTGTTATAAAGGTTTAAATCCTTTTTTTATCAAGCCTTGTAATGTATAGCATATAAAATTGCAAATTTTAAAGAACGACTTAATTCTCGTCGGGGCTTCTCCCGCTTCCCCCCCCCCCAGCGGGAGAAGCTAGGAAAAGTAGATTAAAGCTTGTTGATTTTAGCGTTTAGCTGTTAACTAAAAATTTGTAGGATAAAAGCCTTCTAATCTAGAAAGGCCTTAGCTTAATTAAAGTGTTTGATTTGCATTCATTTAATGTGGGGTAAAATCCTGCAGGTCTTATACAAGGATTAGAAGGTTTAAACTTCTACTTAAGGCTTTGAAGGTCTTTAGTCTGATTATCTTAAATCCTTAGTTTAAAATATTAATTAATGTTGGGGTAATCGGAAGTATTAATGTAGATAGGATAATTGTTATTGATAGAAATATTTGATTTTTATTATTTTGTCGTCAAATTGAGAAAGTATTAGAGATATTAGGGGAAGTTGTTAGAGAGATTGAATATGATATTCGAAGATAAAAAAATAAGCTTAACAGTGATGATAGAGCAATAATTGTTATAATAGCGATTAAATTTTGTTTAGTTATCTCTTGAATAATTAATCATTTTGGTATAAATCCGGTTGTTGGTGGGAGACCGCCTAATGATATTAATACAATTATTATTGATGCAGCTATTACCGGGTTCTTTAATCATGACATAGCTATTTTATTAATAGTGGTTGATATTATATTCATAAATATTAAAAATATTACGGTAGTTATTGTTATATATACAGTTAGATTTAGTAAAGTTAAAGAAGGTATAAAACATAAGACTAATATTATTCAACCAAGATGTGCAATTGATGAATAAGCTATAATTTTTCGGAGTTGGGTTTGATTTAGTCCTCCTCAGCCTCCAATAGTTGTAGATAAAATAGCTATTACAACTAGTAAGTTTGTGTTTAATTGCGGATAAATTTGAATTATAAGAACTATTGGTGCAATTTTTTGTCATGTTGATAAAATTAAACATGTAAGTAGATTTAATCCTTGTAAGACATCAGGGAGTCATATATGAAATGGTGCAATTCCTAGTTTTATTGCTAGTCCGATTGTAAGGATAGTGGTTGAAATTGGGTGTGATATATTGGTAATTTCTCATTCTCCTATAAATCATGCATTTATTGTTGATGAAAATAAGATTATTGCTGAAGCTAGTGCTTGTATTAAAAAATATTTTGTAGCTGCTTCTGTTGCTCGTGGGTGGTGAGTTTTTGTTATTAGGGGAATAATAGCTAATGTATTTAATTCTAATCCTATTCATGCTATAAATCAATGATTGCTAGCCAGTGTTAATATTGTTCCTGTTGCTAAGCTTGATATAATAATAGATAATGCATATGGGCTCATTAGTAAAAGAAGGGGTTTAACCAACATATTTGGGGTATGGGCCCAAAAGCTTATTTAGCTTATTTTACTTATAAAAAATGGTGTAAAGGGTGCACAAGGGGTTTTGATCCTCTGGGTATAGGTTCAAATCCTATTTTTTTAAGATATGAGAGGGTTCGAACCTCTATTTTTTACTCTATCAAAGTAATCCCTATCTTTCGGGCACGTATCCTATTATATTGGTGGATTTCCGTATATAAAAATTGGTAATGAGATGTGAAGGAGGGTTATAGCTAGTGTTAATGGTAAAAAATTTTTTCAAATTAAATGTATTAATTGATCATAGCGAAATCGTGGATATGATGCTCGAATTCATAAGAATAAGATTGATAATGTTGTTGCTTTTAAAATAAGTAGTATTGTTGATAGTTCTGGTTGTGATAAGTTGTTAGTTGTCCCAAGGAATAAAATTGTTGATAGTGTATTTATAAGAAGAATATTAGAATACTCCGCTAAGAAAAACAAGGCAAAAGGACCCCCCGCATATTCTACGTTAAAGCCTGAAACTAGTTCTGATTCACCCTCTGTTAAATCAAATGGGGCTCGGTTAGTTTCAGCAAGTGTAGAGATAAATCATATTGCTGCTATAGGTCAGGCCGGAATAATAAATCATATAAATTCTTGTGTTAAGTTAAAATTATTTAGGTTAAAGCTTCCTGTTATTAAAACTATACATAGAATAATTAGACCTGATGTAACTTCATATGAAATTGTTTGTGGTACTGCTCGTAATGCCCCAATTAGTGCGTATTTAGAATTTGAGGCTCAACCTGAACCTAAAATAGAATATACAGTTAAGCTTGATAAAGCAAGTAAAAATAGAATTGTTAAATTTAGATTTGATATGGTAAATGGTATTGGAAGTGGTATTCAAATTGCTAGCGATAAAGTTAGGGCTATTATTGGTATTAGTATAAATAGGATTTGTGAAGAAGTAGAGGGGCGAATTGGTTCTTTAATAAATAGTTTTAATCCGTCAGCAATTGGTTGAAGTAGACCAATTGGGCCTACAATATTAGGCCCTTTTCGAAGTTGTATGTATCCTAAAACTTTACGTTCTACTAAAGTTAAGAATGCTACAGCTGAATATAATGGAATAATATATATTAGAGGGTTAATGAATTGGGTTACAAAACAGGTCATAGCTTAAGAGAGGATTTGAACCCCTGGTAGAAAGATTTTAGATCTTTTGCTATTACCGAACTCTGCCACTCAAGCAAGCCTTTATATTAGGCTGTATTGTCTACAGTCTATTTTAGTTGTTTTCAATAGTTGTTATGGGCTTAATATTTCATTGGCCCAACTTTCCCGGCCCTTTCGTACTAGGGGAAGTTAAACATAGATAGAAACTGACCTGGATTACTCCGGTCTGAACTCAGATCACGTAGGACTTTAATCGTTGAACAAACGAACCTTTAATAGCTGCTGCACCATTTGGGTGTCCTGATCCAACATCGAGGTCGTAAACCTACTCGTCGATAAGAACTCTTGGAGAAGATTGCGCTGTTATCCCTAGGGTAACTTGGTTCGTTGATCAATTATTGGGTCAATATGTTAGATTTTTCTATTTTGTGAAGTGTCCTTCTATAAATCTCATCTCGGAAGTTTTTCTATATTCCGTGGTCGCCCCAACCTAAAATTTTTATTAATATATAAAAGTATAAGGTTTTCCCTTAGGGTAATATAAAATTATAGTTAAGTAAAATTTAAAGCTCCATAGGGTCTTCTCGTCTTATGATATCATTCCCGCTTCTGCACGGGAAGATTAGTTTCACTGATTTATTTAAAGAGACAGTTAGACTCTCGTTTTGCCATTCATACAGGTCTTTAATTAAAAGACAGGTGATTACGCTACCTTTGCACGGTCATGATACCGCGGCCGTTAAACTAGTGTCACTGGGCAGGCAGGGCCTCTTATACTTAATATGCAAGAGGTGATGTTTTTGGTAAACAGGCGAAGTCTTTGATTGCCGAGTTCCTTTTTAAATTTTTAATCTTTCTTTTGTACCCCTGTGTTGGTTTAACGTAAATATTCATATTTTTCTAGATTGCATTATTTTAACGTTAATTATCAGTGAGTTTTTCGTTCTGATGTACACATGTACATAGAGATAAATTCTTGTTACTAGTTCTAGCATAGGCACGTCTATAATATAGATTGGCTCAATACATATAATGAATTTCGATTATTTAATGGAATAATAAGGTTTTATTAAGTTGAGCTGTGACGCTTTCATTACTGATGGCTGCTTTTAGGCCAACAATTTTAATTTCTTTTAATAATATAATCTTTATTCATCATCTAGGTTGTTTCCTTTATTAATAAAGCTGTACCTTTATTAATTAGCTTAAAAATATTATTTGTTTCTTTTTGTGTTTAAAAAATATTTAAAGTTGGATTTAAGTTCATTTCTTGAGCCACCAGCTATCACTAAGCTCGTTAGGCTTTTCACCACTACTTAAAAGTCATCCCACTATTTTGCCACATAGACGGGTTAACACTTATATGTTGCTTTAAAGTAGCTCGCTTAGTTTCGGGGAGGTTAACTTTATTCTTTTTGCTAAGTTTTACTTGCTAGACCATTATGCAAAAGGTAGAAGGTGTAATCTTTTCTTTTATTTGTTTTATTGTTTATTTCATTTCTATTTCATATTTCCTTTGCAGTACTCTCTCTATGGCTCTTTTTTTATTTTCTTTCTCCAATACTTAAGTTTTTAAATGTTTTAGTTTTAATATATTTAGGTGTTAGGTAATTAGGCTATAATTTTTACTCAACTCAACTTGGTTTTATCAAGTATTTTCTTAGTGTAAGTAAGATGCTTTAATTTAAGCTACAGGTTGAATCCAAGTTCACCTTCCGGTAAACTTACCATGTTACGACTTTCCTCTTCTTTGTTTTATTAGGTTAGTTAATTACTTAAATATAGATATTGAAGAGGGTGACGGGCGGTGTGTGCGCGCTCTATAGCCAAATTTAAAAAGAACACTCTTTTTTCTTTTTACTGCTAAATCCTCCTTCCAACTTTTTTTCATTTGGTTTTTCGTTTTTTCTAAAAGAAAATGTAGCCCATTTCTTTCCACCCCATGTGCTACACCTTGACCTGACGTTTTTATGTTTATCATTTTGCTTACTTGTTTCCCCTTAAAGGGTAAGCTGACGGCGGCGGTATATAGGCTGTTTTGCAATGGGTGGTGAGGTTTATTGGGGGTTATCAATTATAGAACAGGCTCCTCTAGGTGGGTGTAGAGCACCGCCAAGTCCTTTGAGTTTTAAGCTATTGCTCGTAGTACTCCGGCGGAAAGATCAAAGTTTATGGCTAGGCATAGTGGGGTATCTAATCCCAGTTTGTGTCATAGCTTTCGCGGCTTCAATATTTTTAATTTATTAGTATTACTTTCGTTGTTGATTTTAGATTTAACTATTGCGTATAACGGCTTAGTTAATTTTTTAGACTATTATATAAAAAATTTTCATTTAACCGCTCTTTGAGCCGTTGTTAATTAATTTGGGTTTCTCGTATAACCGCGGTGGCTGGCACGAGATTAACCAACTCTTTAGATTATTACTGGTTCAAGCTGTCGCTTATTTTTCAATGTTTATCACTGCTGGACCCCCTTGTGGGTGTGGCTTAGCAAGATGTGATGGGCGTGTGCCTGATATCAGCTCCTTAGTTTATTATTAGTAAATTTAGGGCATTTTCACCGGGGTGCAGATACTTGCATGTGTAAATATAATCATAATTAATAGTAAGATTAGGACCAAATCTTTGTGTTTATGAGATGTTTTAAGATCTATCTTGGCATTTTCAGTGTCACACTTTTATTTAAGCTACATTAAC